TGAACGATTCATGAATATAAATAATCCAAAAATTCTATAAAATTCTATAAAAATTATATAGAATTAGAATCGTGAAAGATAGAAAAATCCTTTGTATTGAGTCATATGATTCCATTCTATTGACAATTTCAAAAAACTATTCATACTATGATCATAGTATGATTGATGGCGGTCGGGCAAGTATGCCCCCATCGTCTAGCGGTTCAGGACATCTCTCTTTCAAGGAGGCAGCGGGGATTCGACTTCCCCTGGGGGTAGGGTACTACGAAAGGAAGTTGACCATGGATTATCACTAAGCCTGGATTGATTCTTCCCGGGTCGATGCCCGAGCGGTTAATGGGGACGGACTGTAAATTCGTTGGCAATATGTCTACGCTGGTTCAAATCCAGCTCGGCCCAATAATTCGCCGATCCGCCATGAAATGATAAACCATTTCTTCTTCTCCAGAAATCCTCTATACCAATAGAAAAAATCAAAAGTCAAATTTTTGGATTCTGATATTGATATATCTTATCCGTACCGCTATCGCTATTTCTTTACTCTATTTGTTTTTTTTTCAACAAGTTTTGATCTTGCTAATGATCTAGATTCATATCAAGATGGGGAAGTGTAAAGTCTAAAGAAAAGAGTAAAGAAAAAAAAAAAAGAACTTTTTCGTTGAAAGATTGATTATCTCCAATTGATTTGGAAATAATGAAAAGACTATTAGTAATCCATGCCGCTCTTGCTAAAAGGCATATCCATACCGAAAGTATTTGAATGAAATCATAATAATATGTATACTGTATATTTTTGTATGTTATTTCCCTGGGATTGTAGTTCAATTGGTCAGAGCACCGCCCTGTCAAGGCGGAAGCTGCGGGTTCGAGCCCCGTCAGTCCCGATGGATCCAAATACAATAAAAAAATACAACAATTCAGTCTTCCATTTTTTTTTTGAAAGGGAATAGAAACAGTCAAATTTCATTTCCAACAGGAACCCCCCTTTCTTTTGATTTTTTTCATTTCTTCTATTGTTTGTTTGCGTTTGTTTAGAATCAATGGTAAGTGTAAAGGTGATTAGATGATACTTCACCAACTGATTGTCCAAAGAAGGCGGTAGGTTATAGAAAAGAAAGGGTGTAAAAGAATGAAAAAAAAAAGTCAAATAAAGGAATTTTGGATTGTATCAGGAATTTACTTTTGAATTCGGTATGGATAAAATGGATAAAAGATCGTCCTATGTTATACTATTCAATTCTTGACGATGAATCGATTTGTCAGATATTGTTATTCATGATATTGATCCGATTCGATTACATCGAGATGTAATTCATCCTGTTGAATTTACAGACAAAAGATTTATCATCTCTATGGGATTAAATCCCGAGGTATTGCGAATTAAAGAAAAATGAAACGATGAAATTATGGAAGTAAATATTCTCGCATTTATTGCTACTGCATTGTTCATTCTAGTTCCTACTGCTTTTTTACTTATAATATACGTAAAAACAGTAAGTCAAAGTGATTAATTTGAATGAAACTTGTGACTTTTTAGTTCTTATCAATGATTGAAGAAAAGAAATACAATAAATAAAAAGAATTCCCATTTCGCCTTTTAAATGAAATGAGCGAATTAGAATCGGGAGTATTCTATGAGCTACTATCTAGTATGGTAGAAAAAGATTTTTTCTACCATACTAGAATAGTATTATTATTGTACGATATAAAATAAAGTTGGCTCTATGAAATGAAGATAGAGGTTAATTTAATATATATCAATCGACATTTTTATATATCTAGAATAGCTATCAATTCCATATATAATGTACATAGTAGCGTGTCCCAATTCTATTTCTTTGCTTCATCTATTTCTATTTGATTTGTGTTGATTCCAATCAATCTGAAAGGATCGAAAGTCTTACTCTTACGATTCGAATTCGTAGATTTCTTATTCTTTTTTATTTTAATATGAATTCCGATATTTATTGAAAGAAAGAATAAAATCAATGAAAGAAAAAAGAAGGGTATGGGGATAATATAATAAAAGAAAATCAAGTAATCTTCTTGTTAGCATTACACGAATAAGTGATTGATTGAACAGTTGACAGAGGATCCATGGGGTTCCGCGGCAACCTCCTCGTATTTCTAAAAGGATTAGTAAACCTCACCTATTTTTAACGTTTGAACCATGATATAAAATGAAAAAAAGCCCAGCACAAATCCAATTTCTAAAATTAGAAAACAAATAATAAAACAAGTGGTAAATGCGCAATATGCGATTTGCTAAAGACACTATTTTATTATGTGTAGTATCTCCTTGGACAACCACCACACTATGTCTATCTTGTTTCCCATAAAAAAGTGTATCCACGTAATGTAAAATAATAACAGAACTCTTTTTTTTTTCTCTTTGGAGAGGAAAGATGGAAACAAATAAAAAGTAAAAAGGATTTCGTTCTTCCTCATTTTCCATATAGAAAATTTCTGAATAATTCGATTGGCATAAATTTCCGACCAT